ATTCTGGCATGAATTGATAAAGATCCAATAAGTCCAACATTGATTCCTTCAGACGTGTCAATGGGACAAATACGCCCATAGTGACTAGGATGGATATCTCGTATCCGAAAATTAGCAGTTCGCCCTGTTAATCCGCCAGGGCCCAAATAACTCAATTTTCTCCCATGAACGATTTGTGTCAATGGATTAGTTCGATCCAAAACTTGAGATAATGGGTGTAATCCGAAAAAGGATTCATAAGTAGTTGTTAACGGAGTTGAAGTTACCAAATTCTGAGGAGTAGGTATCAATTTATGCCTAATTGCTCCGGATATAGTTCCCTTAACTACATTTTCTAAACGGGCCAGAGCCAACCCGAGCTGGTCTTGTAAAAGATCCGCTACAGAGCGAATCCGTTTATTTTTCAAATGATTCATATCATCAAGTGTACCCATTCCAAATTTCATCCCAATCAAATGATCGGCAGCTGCTAATATATCTCGTGGTAACAAAAATATATTGTTCTGAGGTATATTAAGATTCAGTCTCCAATTAATATTTCGGCGACCAATCCTTCCCAATTCACACCTTTGGTGAAAGAATTTTTTTTGTAATTCCTTACATAAGGATTCAGAAAATATTGGATCCCCACCTACACAAGAAAATTGTTGATAAAACTCCAAAATAGCATTTTCTTTTGACCCAATTTTTTTTTTCTCCTTATCGGTCAAGAAAGATAAGAAAATTTCAGGGTAGCAAACATTCTCTAGAATTTCTCTTAGATTCGAACCCATAGCTGATGATAGAACTAGAATAGATATTTTCTGTTTCCTACTCACACGAGCCCATATTCTTGCTTTTTTATCAATCTCTAATTCTAACCTGCCTCCCCAATCTGATATTATGGTGCCGGTATAGACCGAAATCCCGTTATGATCCAATTCTGACTGGTAATAGATACCAGGACTTTGCAATATTTGATTGATCACAATTCTGTATATTCCGTTTACTATAGAAGTTCCAAGGGAATTCATTAAAGGAATGTTTCCAATAAAAATTCTTTGTTCTTGCATATTCCTACTGGTTTTCCAAATTAATCCCGCGGATACATATAATTCAGAAGAATATGTAAGTGATTCATAGACAGCATCCCGTTCTTTTATCAGAGGTTCTACCAATTGATATGTTTCCATAAATAATTGAAATTCAATTTCGTGATCTATATCTTCAATTTTTGGAAACTTAGAAAGTTCTTCTATTAAACCCTGATCAATAAACCGATAAAACCCTTCAAATTGTATCTGATTAAATCCGGGTATTGTAGATGTTCCCTCTTTTCCATCCCCGAGCATCTTTTTTGAATTTCCCATTTATCCGTTTATTGAAAAAATACCATCCCATCTCTCATTCTTCACCGAATCATATCCATAGAATTCGATCTAGCAATAATGGAATTTCTATTCTGTTTACTGAATCACATGAAATTTTATTCAACTCCACGATATATGGAATGTATGAAATACGTATGAACGGAGACTAGATTCAATTGGCATTTTTTAGAAGAAAGGGATCCAAATGGAACAGGATTGAGAAATACCACTGGAACTTATGGAGTTTTGTAAAGACTAGAAAAAAAGTAATTTCATTTTCACCTATGATATTACATATTCCAATTCGATTGCATACCATTAAAAAAATGTATCCACGATTGGATCTGTTCGAGCAGATAAACATATAATAAATAGAAAACTTTTTTTTTTACCACTTTACTTTTCCATGTATTTGTATTTCATTGTTCAAAAAAATAGTTGCAGAAAAGAGATTGATTTTGACCTATTTTAAATAGAATAGTTAGAATATCATTGAATTGAAGTAGGTAAGAAAACTTGTGTTTTTTTATTTATTCATTTTTTTTATTATTAAAATAAAAAAGAATGCACAGATATATATGTCTCTTTTTCTTCTTTTATTGTGGTACAGTTCTATTTGGGACAGCACATGCTGTGCTCTATCAAAAATGAAATTTTCTCTTCAATGTATTCAATCAAAAATTGAAATATAAAAATTTATTGAGAATTACTCCTCAAAAGCATCCCTAGAGAGATAAAATACCCCATTATAGAGCTATAGCTCTATAACACAACGTAACGTATGTTCTGATTCTGGGGTTTACATATACTCATCATTACTGTTATAATTGAAATTGAAGAAGATTTCTTTTTAATTGAAAAAACTCAATATAGATTAGTTATAAATCCATTTCTAATGATTTTATTAATATTATTAGAAATAAAAAAATATAGATTTTAATTCAAAAACGGTCATGAATTTACAGTCAATAGTTAATGGTTCTGGTTTGTACTGGATTCTATATTTTGTGACTGAAAATCTATATATATATTTTTTTTCGGAGTTGAAAAAAAAGAGAAATTTTGAATCTAGTTTCTATCGTTTTGGCGGCATGGCCGAGTGGTAAGGCGGGGGACTGCAAATCCTTTTTCCCCAGTTCAAATCCGGGTGCCGCCTCAACAACAGACTTGAAATCCCCTATTATAACAAACGTAGGAAAAGACTCTTGATACTTTCGTTTCGTGATTCTAAGCCCCGGGCTCTCGAGGTTCTATTCTCTAACCTAAAGTTTTGCCTATCAGAGAAAACTGAAAGTAGTGGAGGGAAATCCGTAAATCTTTACTTGCCACTACTAATTTAGTTCCACTTACTGAGTCTTCAATTAGATTGGATAGGATAGGAATTAAATTAATAGTTTTGGAAAGGACCTAAGATACTTTGGATACAGACTCATGAAAGTCTCGTAATGCTCAGACATTCAATCAATATTAGATTAGATGAAGAATTGCCTTTCATTTTACTTCCAAAAATAAAAAACGATAAAAGAAAGAAAAAGTCTTATTCTTTCTACATGTGAGTGAGATTCCTTGGATACTTCAAAAAGTGTCCATTTGCTTGTGTTTACATCTTGTCGATTCTACTAGAAATTCTATAATTAAGAATAACTCATTATAAGATAAGTGGATTTTTTGGAGTAGTTCATCAATGGTGACCAAATACCTCTCCCTTTTTTTGACTCTGCACCAGTGATTTCACTATTATTAGTGAACAATAATGGAATAGTTTCTTCGTATTCATAGAAATAGGGGACAAAATTCACATGGATATAGTAAGTCTCGCATGGGCTGCTTTAATGGTAGTTTTTACATTTTCCCTCTCTCTCGTAGTGTGGGGAAGAAGTGGACTCTAGAAGTACTCCTAATTGCGGTAATAATAAAACTCTATCAACCTGTATCAATTGTTTTAGCTTTCTAGACCGTTCGGCAATTTTTTTAAGATTTTTTTTTTAGAAATTGGATTTATGTTTTGTTTTATTGACTCATTTTTGATTTTTATATCAGGGTTTACACGGTTAACCATTCATGGGGTAACCCCCTTTAGAAATCTGAATAAGTTTTCATCGAATGGGGATTATCTGTATTAAATGGATCAAACAAACAAATGAAATTGAGAAAGTATGTACATACATTTAATATTCTATTTAATTTATATTGACATTTATAAAGAAAAAGAGAGATATAGGTGGATTCCTTTCTATTAAGATATTTCACTTGTATCTTTATACATTACAATAACCATAATGGCTAGTATGGTAGAAAGAGATCTCTTTCTACCATACTAGCGGGCCCCTAGGATACTACTACTGAGTCTAATGCATTCCTTTCATTTAAGACGAGAAATTGAAATCCTTTTTTTTCGTTGATAGTCAAATTGTATTCAAATTAATCATTTTGACTAACAGTTTTTACGTAAATTATAAGCAAAAAAGCAGTAGGAACGAGAATGAAGAGTGCAGTAGCAATAAATGCAAGAATATTAACTTCCATAATTTAATCGTTTATTATTTTTTTTTCTTTGGAATATCTCGGGATTTAATCCCATAGAGATGAGAAATCTTTCGCTTGTAAACTCACTCAGATGAATTTAGATTTCGATGATATCGAATGAAATAAATATCATGAATAACAATATCGGAGCTATAAAATCGATTCATCGTCAAGAATTTAATAGTATAACATAGGAAGATCTTTTATCCACACCGAATACATAATGAGAGTCCTGATCCAATCAAAAAATATTGATTTATAATTATTTTTCCCCGCTTTCTGTTCTACAACCTAGTACTTTACTTTCCTTGTACAATTATCTGATGAAGTACCATAAAAAACCTTTTCTACTTCGATTGTTTACAAAAATCGTTTCTAAAGAACCTTATTAAATAAACAATAGAAATCAAATAGAGAAAACAAGTACGAAGTTAAATTTGAAATTTTTAAAATTTTTGAAGGGTATATCATCTTTTTGGAAAACAAAGAAAGGGAATGTGACAAAGACGAGTCCCCAGTAAAAAAACTCAAATATTCCAAAAAATTAACTAGTTCAATTTTCTTACGAGTTTTTTCTTCGACATCGACTCTAATCTTTAAAAAGAGCATATTCATTAGGGAAGACTCATTTTATCTTTATTTTTTAAATATCCTCTTTCCTTGGTTGGATTCGAACTATTTTCAATTCCTTAACTTCATAGAAAGAAAAGTATATATAGGTACTCTTGGCAAATGTATTATACGCTATCCTATTCTATTTTCCTACACGAATTAAGTTGACAAAAAGCGGAAACCCCATACAGTATCTCTTTCTTGAAGTGTTGAATGCTCTCAATAATTAGAATTAATTTACATATGTCTCTCTACCATCAATTGGTGCTAGTTAAAATAATGGAAATACCCCTTTCTTTTGCTTGATGAAAAAAAGAAAAATAAAACAAAAAGATAAATGAAACCATTTTGATCCCCTTGCCCAGAAACAAAAGGGGGAGTTAATGTCTTTTTTTTATTGAATCCGCCGGGACTGACGGGGCTCGAACCCGCAGCTTCCGCCTTGACAGGGCGGTGCTCTGACCAATTGAACTACAATCCCATGGAAATCAAGTGGGTAGCTTACATATTCCT